GGAAAAATCACAGAATTATATTCACGTTCAGTCAAGAATGATTTAATAACTTCGACAGATGCGGAGAAGTCCAGAGAAATAGTCTGGATAAATAAAATTTACGGTCTACTTTCTAATGATTCCAAAAAACTTTCTAATGATTCCAAAAAAAAAGAATTTGAATATCAAAGGAATCTCTTTGATGAAGAATTTTTATCGACAAATATTAGTCATTCCTTAACCTCAAACAGCGACATCCCATTACCCAGTCTTAATTTGAAAAGACTATCTTTATTGGCCGAAGAAAAAAGAATTGATTCAGAAAAGCAAGCAAAATGTTTGCAATTGATATTCGATGTAGTTACAACGGATCACGATGATCTAATAATTAGAAATCAAAATATTAAATCTTTTTTTCCTGAAATGGAAGAAATCAGAAAGGAGGTTCCTCGATGGTCATACAAATTGACCACCGACGATTTAGAAGAGCAAGAGGAAGAAAATGAGGAAGAATCAACGGAAGATCCTGAAATTCGTTCAAGAAAAGGCAAACGTGTTGTAATTTATACTGATACTGATAAGGACGAAACTACCAATAGTATTAGTAATACGAGTGATAGTGATTCATCGGAAGAGGTGTCTTTGATACGTTACTCACAACAATCAGATTTTCGTCGGGATCTAATCAAAGGATCTATGCGGGCTCAAAGACGAAAAACTGTTATTTTGGAAATGTTTCAAGCAAATGTACATTCGCCACTTTTTTTGGATCAACTAGACAAAACATTTTTTCTCTCTTTTGATATTTCCGAAATGATGAATCTCATTTTTAGGGATTGGATGGATAGAGAATCGGAATTTGAAATTTTGGATTCTGAGGAGGAAGAGACAAAAGAAAGAGAGAAAAAACACAAGGAAAAAAAAGAGGAAGATGAACGTATAACAATATCAGAAACTTGGGATAGCATTCTTTTTGCTCAAGCAATAAGGGGTTCAATGTTAGTAACCCAATCGATTCTTCGAAAATACATAGTATTGCCCTCATTGATAATAGTTAAAAATGTTGGCCGTATGTTATTATTTCAATTCCCCGAATGGTACGAAGATTTGAAAGATTGGAATAGAGAAATGCATGTTAAATGTACTTATAATGGTGTTCAATTATCAGAAACAGAATTTCCAAAAGATTGGTTAACAGACGGTATTCAAATCAAAATTCTATTTCCTTTCCGTCTGAAACCTTGGCGAACTAAAGTACGATCCCATCATAGGGATACAATGAAAAAAGAAGGAAAAGAGGACGATTTTTGTTTTTTAACAGTCTGGGGAAGAGAAGCGGAACTCCCTTTCGGTTCTCCTCGAAAACAACCTTCTTTTTTTGAACCCATTTTTAAAGAGTTCAAAAAAAAAATTAGAAAAATGGAAAAAACATTTTCTTTTTTTTTAGTTCTAAAAGTTTTTAAAAAAGCGAGAAAATGGTTTTTAAGGATTTCAAAAGAAAAAACAGGATGGGTTAACAAAAGAGTTCTAGTTATAAAACGAATAATGAAAGAACTTGAAAAAATAAACCCCATTTTTTTATTTGGATTCGGAAAAGTCAAAATAGGTAAATCAGACGAAAATAGAAAAGATTCTATAATCAGTAATAAGATTACCGACGAATCAACCATTCGAATTCGATCCACGAATTGGACAAAAGATTCACTTATAGAAAAAAAAATAAAAGATCTTGCTGATAGGACAACCACAATCAGGAATCAAATAGAACAAATCGCAAAAGACAAGAAAAAAATAATTCTAACTCCCGATATAACTATTAGCTCTAACAAGACAGATTTTCCTGATAAAAATTCAGAATTGCAAAAACATATTTGGCAAATATTCAAAAGAAAGAGTACCCGATTAATACGTAAATTATACTACTTTCTCAAATATTTCATTGAAAAAATATACAGCAATATCCTTTTATGTACCATTAACAGTCTTAGAACCAATGTACAACTTTTGCTTGAATCAACAAAAAAAATAATCAATAAATTCTTTTACCACGATGAAACAAATCAAAAAGGGATTGATCAAACAAATAAAAATACAATTCACTTTATTTCGACAATGAAAAAGTCGCTTTCTAATATTAATAAAAAAAATATTAATAATAAAAATGCAAACCTTTATTATGACTTATCTTCTTTGTCGCAAGCATACGTATTTTATACATTATCACAAATTCAAGTTAATAACAAATTTGACTTGAAACCCGTACTTCAATATGACGGAACCCGTCTTTTTCTTAAAGATAGAATCAAAGATTTTTGTAGGACACGAGGACTATTTGATTCCACCCCCAAGCATAACAAATTTGATAAGTCTGGAATAGGAATAAATAAATGGAAAAACTGGTTAAAGAATCATTATCAATACAATTTATCTGAATCTCAATGGTCTCAAATAGTACCACAAGAATGGAGAAATAGAGCCAATCAACATTGTACAACTCAAAAAATAAACTCAAGAATACTGGATTCATATAAAAAAAACCAATTAATTCATTACGCGAAGCTAAATTATTCCCGAATAGACTCACGGACAGGACAAAAAGAAAAATTCAAAAAAAATTATAAATATGATCTTCTAGCACATAAATATGTGAATTATGAGAGTGCCGGGGACTCGCATATTTATACATCGCCATCAGAAGTAAACGGAGACCAAAGAATCCCATCTAATTTGAATACACAGAAAACACAGAAACCCGAACCATTTTATTTACTAGTAGATATAGATATTAGTGATCATCTAGGAGATCAATCTAGTCTATATGGAGAAAAATATCGAGATAGAAAATACTTTAATTGTGGAATTCTCCGGTTTTGTTTTAGAAAAAATTGGGATATGGATGCCTGGACTAATATGCATGTTGGGACCAAGATTAATAAAAATACTAAAGCTGAAACTAATAATTATCAAAAAATTTATAATAAAAATATGGATCCTCTCACGATTGATCAAAAAACAAAACCATTCAATAAAAGAAAAAAACTTTTTGATTGGATGGGAATGAATAAAGAAAGGCTATATCGTTCTATATCAAATCTGGAATCCTGGTTCTTTCCAGAATTGGGACTACTTTATGATGCATATAAGTTTAAACCGTGGATTATACCAATCGAATTTCTTCTTTTAAACATTCATAGAGATAAGAATTTTAGTAAAAATAAGAATCTTAATCTACGTAAAGAAGGATATTTTGAATTAGAAAATCGGAATCAACAAAAACGAAATCTTGGATCAGATACACAAGAAGATATACAAAAACAAAATAAAAAAGAAGATGTTAAAAAAAATGACACAGAATCCACCATTAAAAAACGTAGAAAGAAAAAGGAATTCAAGAGTCAGAAGGACACAGAACTAGATTTATTCCTGAATAAATATTTTCTTTTTCAATTAAGATGGGATGATTCTTTGAATCAAAGAATGATCAACAATATCAAGGTATATTGTTTATTACTTAGACTGACAAATATAAAGGAAATTGCTATATCCTCGATTCAAAGAGGAGAGATGCGCCTCGATGTAATGTTGATTCAAAAAGATCTATCTCTTACAGAATTGATAAAAAGAGGAATATTTATCATTGAGCCAGTTCGTCTCTCTAAAAAATGGGATGAAGAATTTTTTATATATCAAACCATAGGTATTTCATTGATCAATAAGAGTAAACAACAAGCTAAAACAGATAAAAGATATATAAAAGAAAAATATCTTGATAAGAGTCCTTTTGAGAAATCTATTTCACAACATAGCACTATGCTTGTGAGTGAGGATCAAAATAATTATGATTTATTTGTTCCCGAAAATATTCTATCTACTAGACGTCGTAGAGAGTTGAGAATTCTAATTTGTTTCAATTCCTGGAAGGGGAATGCTGTAGCCGTAGATAGAAATCTAATATTTTTCAATGAAAACAGCATAAAAGACTATGGACAGTTTTTGAAAAAGGACAAGCATTTTAACACAAATGTAAATAAAAACAATTTAATTAAATATAAATTATTTCTTTGGCCCCATTCTCGATTAGAAGATTTAGCTTGTATGAATCGGTATTGGTTTGATACCAATAATGGTAGTCGTTTCAGTATATCAAGAATACAGATGTATCCACAATACACTTCAGAATAAATTAATAGTATATTGAAATAGTATATTTTTTATATTTAAGAATTTTTCCTATATTAAATACTTTACTTAATTTATTTCTTAATTTATTTATATTACTTACTTAATATTTTAATATTTATAATTAATATTATAATGAAGAAATAATATAACATAACGAATAAACAAATATTAATTGTATTGTAATTATGCAATACATAATTTTTTATAATTATAATATATATTATATATTTTAATAATTATAATATTATATATTATAATATTATATATATTAATATTATACATTTATATATATAACATATATATAACATAAATATATAACATAATATATATATATAACATAATATATATATATATATATATATATATATATATATATAACATAATAAAATAATTATAACATATAATATAATTATTTAATACAAATAATGAAAAATAGGACTCTAACTATTAGAAAAGGACTATTATAAAAGACTAAATATATACTATATATGATATGGACTATCTACTATGTATAATTAGTATAAATTATACTTTTATATTTATATATATATTATAATAATGCGTAGTGTGTAAGCGAGCTCTATATGAAGATGAATGCCGAAAGATATATACATACGCTGCGTTATATTATGATAAACGATACTAAATTTAATGGCTTATCAACTAAATCTAGAAATGAATCGGCAAAATCTTCTTAGGTACAATACAAAGAAATCATTCCCTTTTTTGAATGCAGAAATATAGTACACCTTTCTATCCAAATCAAATTTTAAAATAAAAAAAATGTGAATTTGATTTGGATAGAAAAAAGTATCGTATATACAAGAGTAAGAGGAAACTATTTCTGTGTCTACCATAAAATGACCAACATTATTATTTCTGATCAGTAAAAAAAAAAAAAAATGGAAAATGCTTTTATGGTCAAAAATTCATTTATCTCAATTATTTCACAAGAACAAGAAGAAAAAGAAGAAAACAAGGGGTCCGTCGAATTTCAAGTATTCAGTTTCACCAATAAGATACGAAGACTTACTTCACATTTGGCATTGCATAAAAAAGATTTTTTATCCCAGAGGGGTTTACAAAAAATTCTGGGAAAACGTCAACGGCTGTTGGCGTATTTGTCAAAGAAAAATAGAGTCCGTTATAAGAAATTAATTGGCCAGTTGGATATTCGAGAGCCGAAAACTCGTTAATTCAAAGATTCGTTTGAACCATTTTTTTTTAGATTTTTATATTTTGTTTGATTTTGACCGAGCCTCATTTTGATAAATTCATAGAATAATGAATTGGGGAAAAAAGACATGACTGTACCGGCTACAAGAAAAGATCTTATGATAGTCAATATGGGCCCTCACCACCCATCAATGCATGGTGTTCTTCGACTGATTGTTACTCTTGATGGTGAGGATGTTATTGACTGTGAACCCATACTAGGTTATTTACACAGAGGAATGGAAAAAATTGCGGAAAACCGAACAATTGTACAATATTTGCCTTATGTAACACGTTGGGATTATCTGGCTACTATGTTCACAGAAGCAATAACAGTAAATGCACCAGAACAATTGGGAAATATTCAAGTACCAAAAAGAGCCAGCTACATCAGAGTAATTATGCTAGAGCTGAGTCGTATAGCTTCTCATTTATTATGGCTTGGACCTTTTATGGCGGATATTGGTGCACAGACTCCCTTTTTCTATATTTTTAGAGAAAGGGAATTGATATATGATCTATTTGAAGCTGCCACAGGTATGCGAATGATGCATAATTATTTTCGTATCGGAGGGGTAGCTGCTGATTTACCTTATGGCTGGATAGATAAATGTTTGGATTTTTGCGATTATTTTTTAACAGGAGTTGACGAATATCAAAAACTTATTACACGAAATCCCATTTTTTTGGAACGAGTTGAAGGAGTAGGCATTATTGGGGGAGAGGAAGCAATAAATTGGGGCTTATCGGGACCAATGTTACGAGCTTCTGGAATCCAATGGGATCTTCGTAAAGTTGATCAATATGAGTGTTACAATGAATTCGATTGGGAAATCCAATGGCAAAAAGAAGGAGATTCATTAGCTCGTTATTTAGTACGAATCGCTGAAATGGCGGAATCTATAAAAATTATTCAACAGGCTCTAGAAGGAATTCCGGGAGGACCTTATGAAAATTTGGAAGTCCGGCGCTTTGATACAGCAAAAGATTCCGAATGGAATGATTTTGAATATAGATTCATTAGTAAAAAACCTTCCCCCAATTTTGAATTGTCAAAACAAGAACTTTACGTCAGAGTAGAAGCCCCAAAGGGGGAATTGGGCATTTTTCTTATAGGAGATCAGAGTGTTTTCCCTTGGAGATGGAAAATTCGTCCGCCAGGTTTCATCAATTTGCAAATTTTGCCTCAGCTAGTTAAAAGAATGAAATTGGCTGATATCATGACGATACTGGGTAGTATAGATATTATTATGGGAGAAGTTGATCGTTGAAATGACAATTGATATAACAGAAGTACAAACTATCAATTCTTTTTCTGGATCGGAATTCTTAAAAGTAAAAGAGGTTTATGAACTTATGGGGCTCTTTGTCCCTATTTTCATCCTGATATTGGGAATCATAATAGGTGTACTAGTAATTGTGTGGTTAGAAAGACAAATATCCGCAGGGATACAACAACGTATTGGACCTGAATATGCCGGTCCGTTAGGAATTCTCCAAGCTTTAGCAGATGGTACAAAGCTACTTTTTAAAGAGGATCTCCAACCCTCTAGAGGGGATAGTCGTTTGTTCAGTGCTGGGCCAGCAATCGCGGTCATATCTATTTTACTAAGTTATTTAGTAATTCCTTTTGGGTATCGCCTTGTTCTAGCCGATCTCAGTATAGGCGTTTTCTTATGGATCGCCATTTCAAGTATTGCTCCTATTGGACTTCTTATGTCAGGATATGGGTCGAATAATAAATATTCTTTTTCGGGTGGTTTACGAGCAGCTGCTCAATCTATTAGTTATGAAATACCATTAACTCTATGCGTGTTAGCAATATCTCTACGTGTGATTCGTTAGAACATGAACTTTTCTTTATTTTTAGGAGATGAATTAAACGTATTCAAAAGATAAAGATATAGTTATTTTTTTATTCATCATTCAGATTTAGGTTCATGGGTTAAACTAGATAGTCATATGAGTGAAACAAAACAGCTTATAAATTCGCAGTAAGAAAATGCATTCTCATTCCCTATGTACAAGAGTAAAGTGGAAGTCAACATAAGCAGTCTAAACTGTTTACCCCAAGATTGAAATTGTTTGATTAGTCCTCATATCTTGAAGCGGGTACAAAAGATCAACTGTATAGAGTCTTGTACGTATTACCATATGGGAGATCAATCAAAAATGAGTAGACGGGTAGGAACACCAAGATACACAAAGGATTAGTAATAGAGATAATGTAAAGTCTCAAAAGAGGCATTTACGCATAAAATGAATCAAAATAAGGGCTTTAGGTTAGTAGAAATGATAAAGTAGTACTTCCTTATAAGATTCCGATCTAGAGTATTCTCCTATTCACTCATTAAAGAAATGACTATCAAGAACGAATTAATCCTCTTTTTTCAGAGTACCCCCTTTCTTCTGAGAAACAAGAACAGGAACAAAAGAAAATGTAATATCAATATATGGCATGGCAAAATTACTGAATAATAAAATATCCTCAGTTACTGTTTCTTTACTGTATCCATGTATATGAGTATATGAAATTCTTACATTAAAAAAATTCATGAATTAGTGGCGAATTCTTTCTTTTTCGTAATCTAATAAAAAAAGATGGGTCGAACTGTCTTGTCTATTTACAAAAATGAGTATTTTATTATTGAAGTAATAAATTATTACTGAACAGAGAAAATTTCTTTTTTTTAAGAGAATGAGATTAATTCAAAAGCGCTTTTTTCTAGCAAACAGAATTACCTCGGTCTAATTTTGGACTTTCTCTCAAATCCATATTCTATTTTTACCAAATAGATAATTAATGTTAATACCGAACTAGTCCTTATATTTATTTGTGGCCGTAGAGGAGCCGTATGAAACTGAGGTTTCATGTACGGTTCTGAAATAGCGACGGAAACTGTGATGTTATCGCCGACTATAATTATCTAATAGTTTAAGTACAGTTGATATAGTTGAGGCACAGTCAAAATATGGTTTTTGGGGGTGGAATCTGTGGCGTCAACCTATAGGGTTTATAGTTTTTTTAATTTCTTCTCTAGCGGAATGCGAAAGGTTACCTTTTGATTTACCAGAAGCGGAGGAGGAATTAGTAGCAGGTTATCAAACCGAATATTCAGGTATCAAATACGGTTTGTTTTATGTCGCTTCTTATCTAAATTTATTAATTTCTTCATTATTTGTAACAGTTCTTTACTTGGGGGGGTGGCATTTCTCTCTTCCATACATATTTCTTCCTGAACTTTTCGGAATAAATAAAATAGGAGGGATCCTTAGAATGGCGATTGGTATCTTCATTACATTAGCTAAAGCCTATTTGTTCCTGTTTATTTCTATCGCAACAAGATGGACTTTGCCTAGGATGAGAATGGACCAACTATTAAATTTGGGATGGAAATTTCTTTTACCTATTTCTCTGGGTAATCTATTATTGACAACCTCTTTCCAACTTGTTTCACTATAAATAACAGAATACATTAATGCTATTCTAGATTCATAACCTCTCTCAATCAAACAAGAGAAAGAAATATTAATTTCTTCATTGATATATACGATATGTTTCCTATGGTGACTGGATTCATGAATTATGGTCAACAAACAGTACGAGCTGCAAGGTATATTGGTCAAGGTTTTATGATTACCTTATCTCATGCGAATCGTTTACCCGTAACTATTCAATATCCTTATGAAAAATCAATCACATCAGAGCGTTTCCGGGGGCGAATCCATTTCGAATTTGATAAATGTATTGCTTGTGAAGTATGTGTTCGTGTATGCCCTATAAATCTACCCGTTGTAGATTGGAGATTGGAAGCAGATATTAAAAAGAAACAATTGCTTAATTATAGTATTGATTTTGGAGTTTGTATATTTTGTGGTAACTGTGTTGAGTATTGTCCAACAAACTGTTTATCAATGACTGAAGAATATGAACTTTCCGCTTATGATCGCCACGAATTGAATTATAATCAAATTGCATTGGGTCGGTTACCAATATCAATAATAGGAGATTATACAATTCAAACAGTTATGAATTCACCTCAAATCAACAAAGATAAGAGTCAATCTCCTCATTCAAGGACAGTTACCAATTAGTGGGACCCCCCTCCCCTTTTTTTGATATATTTTGATTTGATATATCTATATATATAATATAATTAAATATAATAATAATATAAAAAATATAATAATAATATAAATATAATTTAATTAAAAAATTTATATTTATTTAATATTTTTTTTAATATTTAAAAACAAAATGAAATATTCCATTTTTTTATTAAAAAAAAATATTAAATAAAATAAGAAAAATAAATTAATCCACATTAAGATTTAATTCAATTAGGGATATAGCATATACAAGAAAAAACGAATAGGGTAACTTTTTTCCTGGATTATGCAAAAGGGTCATAAAAAATTTCAACTTATCTATTTTTATACATTATACATAATGGATTTAACTGGGCCAATACATGATATTCTTGTAGTATTCTTGGGATCAGCTCTTATATTAGGGAGTCTAGGAGTAGTCTTATTTACCAATCCAATTTATTCTGCCTTTTCATTGGGATCGGTTCTTGTTTGTATATCCTTATTCTATATTCTCTTGAACTCCTATTTTGTAGCTGCTGCACAGCTCCTTATTTATGTAGGAGCTATAAATGTCTTAATTCTATTTGCTGTGATGTTTATGAGGGGGTCAGAATATTCCAATGATTTCTATATTTGGACTGTGGGAGATGGGGTTACTTCGCTAGTTTGTACAAGTATTCTTTTTTTACTAATTACTACTATCTCAGATACATCATGGTATGGAATTATTTGGGCTACAAAATCAAACAACATTATAGAGCAGGACCTCATAAGTAATGTTCAACAAATTGGGATTCATTTATCAACAGATTTTTTTCTTCCATTTGAACTCATTTCCATAATTCTTTTAGTTGCCTTGATAGGTGCAATTACTATGGCTCGTCAATAAAAATAAAAAAAAATGAGTTGAGTATTTCTATTTAGTATTATATTTATAATTATATTATATATTATATTTTATAATTATATTATATATTAAATAAGAAATTTTAAATTAATTTATAAATACTTTAATACTAAAAATACTAAAACTTAAGATTAACACTAAAAAATAGGCTTTTTTGTCATGTGTTATTGTTAGGACATTTAGTTCCCTTCAAATAGATTTTGATATTTATAGTTTGATATTTATAGTTCATATATGAATGATATTAATCTAAGAGAACTACTATATATATTAAAAAAATATATAAAGTATTCCAAGGATTTGATTCTACCCCCCTTTTCTATCGTGAATGCTTTCTTTTGTTCTGGATTTTGCCCCGGAATTATGACTTTCTGATTCTAAAATTTATATTTTAGTTTAGAAAAAATGAAAGCAGGTGAATTTTTTGGTGAAATCAATTGAGATTGATAAGGAGTTAGTCAATGATGTTTGAGCATGTACTTTTTTTGAGTGCATATTTATTTTCTATCGGTATTTATGGATTGATCACAAGTCGAAGTATGGTTAGAGCACTTATGTGTCTTGAGCTTATACTAAATTCGGTTAATATTAATCTTGTTACATTTTCCGATTTATTTGATAATCGACAATTAAAAGGAGATATTTTTTCGATCTTTGTTATAGCTATTGCAGCGGCTGAAGCAGCTATTGGTTTAGCTATTGTTTCATCGATCTATCGTAACAGAAAATCAACACGTATTAATCAATCCAATTTGTTGAATAAATAGTCCTAGTGGTATAATGAAATTGTTGTAATATAGTAATATAAAAAATAATCACATTTCATATATAAATTAATACTCATAAATAGAATAAAAAAATAAATAGAATAAAAAAAAAAAATATTAGATATCCTATATGATAAAGTTTTACCTAATCTATTATTTTTGTATTATAAATTATACTAATAAATTTTAGTATTATTACTATAATGGTTAAATAATGATGATAATCATTAAATCATGGGTAATTTATATTTAAATTTTATTTAATTTTCTTTTTATTTAAAATATTAAAATATACAAAAAAAATATATACATTACAAAAAATATACATTACATAAATATAAATTAGTAAAATTATCTATATAGAATAGACATTTTTTATCTATCTATTTTCACTAGATATATATTTCTATATATTTTCATATATTTTCATATTTTTATATATTTTATATATTATTATATATATAAGTATATATATAAGTATAAGATTAAGAAAGATTAAGATAATAAGTTAAGATAATAAGTAAGTATAATATTCTAGTATAGTATAATCTTATAGTTCTATAGTATAATATTATAGTTCATATTATTATGTTAATAAGTTCATAGTTTAGATTAAAATACGATTAATTAGTACTAACATAATTCATAATTCATTTTCTTGATTTTATCAGTTATATTCGTCGGTTTGTGTTTTTATAGTTTTATTTAATTAGTATTAGTTAGTATTAGCATGTAATATGGACAATTCATATTACTATGTTTGGTGAAATAGAAATCAAAGTCTCTTGGCTCTCTTCTCATGAACAGATCCAGAAATATATAGATTCTAAAAAAATTCTGGTAAACCACCGATTCGTCTGGTGTCTACAATATACAATAATGATATGGATTTTTATTATTGATTTTACCAGAACCAGATCGATAAATTTTATGTTCAAAACTGAAGCTTATAGATCCAATGTCACATTCAGTAAAGATTTATGATACATGTATAGGGTGTACTCAATGTGTACGGGCCTGCCCTACAGATGTTTTGGAAATGATACCTTGGGAGGGATGTAAAGCTAAGCAAATTGCTTCCGCTCCGAGAACCGAGGACTGTGTGGGTTGTAAGAGATGTGAATCCGCCTGTCCAACAGATTTTTTGAGTGTCCGTGTTTATTTATGGCATGAGACAACTCGCAGTATGGCTCTAGCTTATTGATACGTTATAAAAAAATCCACTTGAATCATTTGATTCCTCTTTACTGACAAAAACCCGTGCTCAGAATAAAGTAAAAAAATTTTATTGAGTACGGGTTTTTCTGGTCAAAGCGTATCTTGTCTTTACCACGAGTTATTTTCCTTGGTTAACAATAATTGTTGTTTTTCCTATATTCGCGGGCTCTTCCATTTTTTTTCTCCCACATAGGGGAAATAAGGTAGTTCGTTGGTATACCATAGGTATATGTTTATTGGAACTTCTTATAACGACCTATGCATTCTGTTATCATTTTCAATTGGACGATCCGTTAATCCAATTAGAAGAGGATTTAAAATGGATAAATATTTTTGATTTTCACTGGAGACTGGGGATCGATGGGCTTTCGATAGGACCCATTTTATTGACAGGATTTATCACAACTTTAGCTACTTTAGCGGCTTGGCCAGTTACTCAAGATTCGCGATTGTTTCACTTTTTGATGTTAGCAATGTACAGTGCTCAAATAGGATTATTTTCTTCTCGAGACCTTTTACTTTTTTTTATCATGTGGGAGTTGGAATTAATTCCTGTTTATTTACTTTTATCCATGTGGGGGGGTAAAAAACGTCTGTACTCGGCTACAAAGTTTATTTTATACACTGCGGGAGGTTCCATTTTTCTTTTAATAGGAGTTCTAGGTATGGGTTTATACGGTTCCAATGAACCAACATTAAATTTTGAAACATTAGCTAATCAATCGTATCCCGTAGCATTGGAAATAATATTATATTTTGGCTTCCTTATTGCTTTTGCTGTCAAATCACCGATTATACCCCTACATACATGGTTACCTGATACCCATGGGGAAGCACATTACAGCACATGTATGCTTCTAGCCGGAATCTTATTAAAAATGGGAGCATATGGATTGATTCGGATTAATATGGAATTTTTATCCCGCGCTCATTCCATATTTTCGCCATGGTTGGTAATAGTGGGAACAATACAAATAATTTATGCCGCTTCAGCCTCTCTCGGTCAACGCAATTTAAAAAAGAGAATAGCCTATTCTTCCATTTCTCACATGGGTTTCACAATTATAGGAATTGGTTCGATAACCAACACAGGACTAAACGGAGCTATTTTACAATTACTCTCTCATGGATTTATTGGTGCTGCCCTTTTTTTCTTAGGGGGAACCTGTTGTGATAGAGTGCGTCTTGTTTATCTTGACGAAATGGGGGGGATTTCTATTCCCATGCCAAAAATCTTTACTATGTTCAGCAGTTTCTCAATGGCTTCTCTTGCATTGCCTGGAATGAGTGGTTTTGTTGCGGAATCAGTAGTATTTTTTGGAATAATTACCAGTCCAAAATACCTTTTAATACCAAAAATACTAATTACTTTTGTAATGGCAATTGGAATGATATTAACTCCTATTTATTTATTATCTATGTTACGCCAGATGTTCTATGGATACAAGTTATTTAAGCTTCCAAACTCTTTTTTTGTGGATTCTGGACCACGGGAACTATTTATTTCGATTTGTATCTTTTTACCGGTAATAGGGATTGGTCTTTATCCCGATTTGGTTATTTCATTATCAGTTGATAAGGTACAAGCTATTCTATCTAATTATTATGATAGATAGCCTTCATGAATAAAACTGAAAGTCTTTATAGGGAGTGAGTTGGAATTGTAATGGGATACATTGCATCTCAAGTTTTTTTTTTGAGAACCATTTAACTTTTTGTTTTGAGTTAAATGGTTCTCAAAAAAAACTTATACCAACTTTCTTTATCCGTGGGACGATTTTTTTATTTATTTTTCAATAAGTTTAGTAAATTGGATACTAATTTTGTATCTAAGTTGATATGAATGAACCATAACTATGCAGTCCTATTCCTAATAAATTAACCCCCAAATAGCATATCCAAATTATCAGAAATCCTATAGAAGCCACAATTGCCGAATTTGCACCTTGCCCATTTTGGGTTGTTCTAGTATGTAAATAAATCGCGTATATGGTCCAAGTAATAAATGCCCAAGTTTCTTTTGGGTCCCAATTCCAATAAGATCCCCATGCCTCATTAGCCCATACTGCTCCAGAGAGAATACCCATAGTTAAAAAAGTAAACCCTAGACTAATGACACGAGAACTCCAATAATCCAATCTTTGGATTAATTGATATTTGTAATAATTTTTTAAATTTAAAGAAGAAGAAGAAAAAGAAGTATTTTTTAAAAGATTTCCGTTTTCATTCACTTCATTCAAGCATTCAATCTCACTAAAGAAAAATGATCTAATTAAATTGTTTTTACCAAAACTTTCGATATTTTTTCGAAATGTAATGACTAGAAGAGCAATTGAAAATAAGGATCCAACTAAAAGAGCTGCATAACTCAATAACATCATACTTACATGCATCATTAACCAATGGGACCGTAGAGCGGGCACTAATATTGCCGATTGATGCATTTCAGTTAAAAGACCCGAAGTGGCAAAACCTTGAGTCAAAATAGCACTTGGTGTGGTTATTGCGCTTAAATCATTTTTATTTTTATGATTCCATATTTTAGGAATCATATGAATTATAGCAAAACTCCACGAAAGGAACATTAATGATTCATATAAATTACTTAATGGGAAATGTCCTGAATAAATCCAACGAATAACCAATAATCCTGTTATCGACAAAAAAGTAGCTATCATCCCCTTTTCCGACGAATCATATAATCCTACCTTTTTGTGGCCTAAAAAGGGCATCAAATGAATTGTAATTACAATTGAAATGATCGAAAAAGAGATATGATTTAATATATGTTCTAAAGTTACAAATATCATAAAAGAGGGAGTCCAATTACATTACATACAGAATTCAAATCAGGAATCGAATAAATTCTATATAGGATTTATAATGTTATTTTTATGGATGCCGCCACTCGGACTCGAACCGAGATGCTCTAGCACTGCTTCCTAAGAGCAGCGTGTCTACCGATTTCACCATGGCGGCTTGCTTGAAATAATAATAGCTCATTCATCTTGAATCGTCGAGGCTCAAGATTTAATGTAATATTGTTTAAATTTTAATTTATTTTTTTTTTTTACATAACATATTTTTTTTATTTTAATAGTTACATATTATGTAACTCGATATCACTAAATTGTATTACTAATTTATTCCTTGTTGTGTCTAGCAAGAGGATTGATTTACCCCCCAAAATCAATTAAGTATTGGACTATACATCTAACAAAAAAGAGTTGCAATCTCTATTGTAATTTACTTTTTCATTTTCACAAAATAAAATATATTAATATCTAGTATATTAGATATTAAGTATCTATAATTAAGTATCTATAATCTATTATATATAATTATTATTATATTTATATTTACTATAAATATGTTTTTACTATAAATATATTATAGTAATTTACTATAAATATATATTTTATTTACTAATATAGTAATTTTATTTACTAATATATATAGTAATATTTACTAATATAATAATAATATAATTTTATTATATAATATAATAAAAATATTATATTATAAATTATATTATAATAAAATATTATAAAAATTTAATTTAATCAAATTAAAGAAATGGGATTTTTCTAATGTAAAAAGTGAGTGTCGTAAGTCAAAATTATTATCTCGTAAAATTCTAGAGTATAATGAAAAAAGAAAACCAACCCTCGTATATTATTTTTCTATTTTTTTCATTTAAATGAAAAAAAAAATAGAAAAATAATATAATCGAAAAATAATATAATTATAATATAAATATAATAATAGTTAAAACCAGTTATAATAGACAGAAAAATTTTTCTTCTACATATCACATCACAACAGTTAGTTCTAGCTCATATTGAGAAGAATTTTAAACAAAACAAAAATTAATTTAATGCGACTCACTCGTCTTATAAAGTAAATCATTCTTAATTTAATTATTTGGACTATGTCAATTCAGATTAGTCCGAGGCCTTATTACTTGTTTGTCGCACAAAAAAACTTTTTGAATATCCTGTGGATACTGATTTTGCTAAAGAAAAAGCCTTTAGCGCAGCCAAATACCCTTTTTTCTTCCAAATACTTTTACGAATACGTTTTTTTGACATAGAAGTACGTTTTTTTGGAACTGCCATTCAAAAAAAGAGTTAGTCATTTTTATCATTGGATGTGAAAGACATGTATTGTTCAAAAGGGATCGATCCTTTTTCATTATTTATTATCTATATTTTACTTAACTTATTACATAGATAAAAATTTTTCATAACATAAACATAAGAAAATCGTTTCTTACCTAACAAGCAAAAAAGATATTATTGATTATTGATTTGTTTTTTGCATATATAGTCTTTGTACTAGAAAAGCCAATTTCTTTTGATAATAACCTTTTCTTCTTATTCTAGTTCTAGTTTATTTTATGCTTTTTTATTTTGTATCTCTATTACATACAAATACAATCTTCAAATCCAGAAAGACTTAGTCTTTTTTGTTTATTTCTTTTTTTATAGTATAGCCCCACCTGAATCTGAATTTGTAGTATTCATTATCACAAAAAATAAGTTGATTGCCATTCATAAGTAAGAAAAGAGTTGTCAATTCATATTTGATTTTGGTCTGTTACTTTTATTAACATATTTAATAAACAAAAATGTTTGCATATCTCCTTAATTAATTCAAAATTGAATTTAAAACGATTTCCATTTTTTTATTTTCATAGAAAATAAAATTGATCAATTTCAGAACAGAGTGCCCATTTCTAATTTAAATATAAAACTATTAGATAAAAAAACTATTTATTTTATTATAGCCAGATAAAATAAAAGAAATGAATTTTAATATTATTTATTAATAGCTTGTTTCGATTCTATACCAAATAATGTTGTAGGATTCTATTTACAATAAGCATAAATTTTCCAACTGAATTGCCAGTTCCACAGTGAATTAGATAATGAATTTCAATATTTTATATATAATAGATAATAAAGTTCCTTTTTATATTATAGTAAAAATGGAATTCGGTTATGTTATTAGCAGATACTGGGTCCATATCTGAACCAAGTACTTGTTGGTGAACTTTTTTTACTATATGGTTATAAATCATGAAAACGGTAGAATAATTAAAAATTTTATATTTTTTTTTGTAAATTTAATAAAAATTTATCTTTCTTTAGTGAATAACTGGGTAATCACTTTTTTACCTGCTCAAATTATCATTTGATCAAACGAATTGGAACTTTTTGAATTATTTAATAATAGATGGGATATATGGGAAAAATCAGATCAATTAAGAATTCAAATCTTTGAGTTTTTCATAATTTTTTTTTGCTGATTTTTTTTAGTCTTGTTTTTCCGAAATAGATAAAAGTTGGTGAATCGGAAACAATTACAATTAAATTAATAAGAAAAAGATTTCTTAATTGCTTTCTTATGGAACATACATATCAATATGCATGGATAATACCTTTTCTTCCACTCCCTGTTACTATGTCAATAGGACTTGGACTTTTACTTGTTCCAACAGCAACAAAAAGTATTCGTCGTATGTGGGCTTTTCCTAGTGTTTTAATGCTAAGTATAGCTATGTTTTTTTCGGTCAATTTATCTATTCAACAAATAAATGGAAGTCTTATTTATCAATATTTATGGTCTTGGACCATAAATAATGATTTTTCTTTAGAGTTCGGATACTTTATTGATCCACTTACTTCTATAATGTTAATATTAATCACTACTGTTGGAATTATGGTTCTTATTTATAGTGACAATTATATGTCTCACGATGAAGGATATTTGAGATTTTTTGCTTATATGAGTTTTTCCAATGCTTCAATGTTGGGATTAGTTACTAGTTCCAATTTGATACAAATTTATATTTTTTGGGAGTTGGTAGGAATGTGTTCCTATTTATTGATAGGTTTTTGGTTTACACGACCAATTGCAGCAAGCGCTTGCCAAAAAGCTTTTGTAACCAATCGTGTAGGGGATTTTGGTTTGTTATTGGGAATCTTAGGTTTTTATTGGATAACAGGAAGTTTTGAATTTCGGGATTTGTTCGAAACATTTAATAAGTTGATTCAAAATAATGAGGTTAATTTATTATTTGCTACTCTGTGTGCCTTCCTATTATTCCTTGGTGCTGTTGCTAAATCCGCACAATTCCCTCTTCACATATGGTTACCTGATGCCATGGAGGGGCCCACTCCTATTTCGGCTCTTATACATGCTGCTACTATGGTAGCGGCAGGCATTTTTCTTGTGGCTCGGCTTCTTCCTCTTTTCACAAGCATACCTTACATAATGAATCTCATTTCTTTGATAGGTGTAATAACACTATTATTAGGAGCTACTTTGGCTCTTGCTCAAAGAGATATTAAAAGAAGTTTAGCCTATTCTACAATGTCTCAATTGGGTTATATGATGTTAGCCCTAGGGCTAGGTTCTTATCGAACTGCTTTATTTCATTTGATTACTCATGCCTATTCGAAAGCATTATTGTTTTTGGGGTCCGGATCCATTATTCATTCAATGGAACCTCTTGTTGGATACTCACCTGATAAAAGCCAGAATATGGTTCTTATGGGCGGTTTAACAAGATATATTCCAATTACAAGAACTACGTTTTTATTAGGTACACTTTCTCTTTGTGGCATTCCACCTCTTGCTTGTTTTTGGTCCAAAGATGAAATTCTTAGTGAAAGTTGGTTGTATTCACCAACTTTCGCAGTAATAGCTTGTTTTACAGCAGGACTAACCGCATTTTATATGTTTCGGGTATATTTACTTACCTTTGAAGGGTATTTACATGTGAATTTTCAAAATTATAGTGGAGCCCAAAATAACTCATTTTATTCAATATCTCTATGGGGAAAGGAGGTACCTAAGGCGATCAGCAAAAATTTACTTTCCTCAACGACAATAAATAATAATGAAAGTGTTTCTTTTTTTTCTAATTCTAAAAATACATATCAATTTAATGGGAATGGAAAAAATCAGATGCGATACTTTACTACTCACTTTTTGAAAAAACATACTTCCACATATCCCCATGAATCGGACAATACTATGTTATTTCCTTTGCTTATATTGGTAGTATTTACTCTGTTTGTTGGATTCATAGGAATTGCTTTTGGTCAAGGGGAAACCGATTTTGATCTATTATCGAAATGGTTGGCTCCGTCGAAAAATCTTTTACATCCAAATTCGGATTATTCCATGGACTGGTATGAATTTTTTACAAATGCATCTTTGTCAGTAACTATAGCATTTTTCGGAATATTTGTAGCATCCATTTTTTATGGGTCCGCTTATTCGTCTTTCAATAATTTGGACTTAATCAATTCATTTGTTAAAATGGGTCCTAAAAGAACTTTTTTCGACCAAATAGTCAATGTTATATACAATTGGTCGTATAATCGTGGTTATATAGATTTTTTCTACGAAAGAGTTGTAATCCGGAATATCAGAGGATTGGCTAAACTAACTCATTTTTTTGATAGACACATAATTGATGGAATTATAAACAGTGTTGGAGTTATAAGTTTCTTTGTGGGCGAAGTCATTAAATATTTTGTAGGGGGCGGCAGAATCTCTTCTTATCTCTTTTTTTATTTATCTTTTGTATTAATCTTTTTATTAATTTGTTTTCCGTTTTTGGATTT